TTATGCTCAATAAAAGGAATGAGAGAAACTCCAATCGAAAAATATTGGAAGGGCAAAATACTTCGAAGATGCACCTGCTCCCATGCAATAGTCAGAAATTCTTGACGGTATTGAGCTGAAACAACCTGTTCTTCCCGAGCACCTCCATTCAGCGCCAAAGAATTTCCTGTCGCTATCATATAGTATTCATCTCTATTTGGTGATAAATAAAGCATCCGGACTCTTTTTGATCCTTCACCGATTTCATAAAATGGGCTTTCTAAAGACCCCCAATGACCAATCTTGGCATGAATTGTTAACGATCCAATAAGTCCAACATTGATTCCTTCAGGCGTGTCAATTGGGCAAATGCGCCCATAGTGACTAGGATGTATATTTCGTATCCGAAAACTAGCGGTTCGCCCTGTCAACCCTCCGGGGCCCAAATAACTCAATCTTCTCCCATGAACTATTTGTGTCAATGGATTAGTTCGATCCAAAACTTGAGATAATGGGTGTAATCCGAAAAAGGATTCATAAGTGGTTGTTAATGGAGTTGAAGTTACCAAATTTTGAGGGGTTGGTATTAATTTCTGTCTAATTGCTCCACATAGAGTTGCTCTAACCACATTTTCTAAACGAACCAGAGCCAATCCGAATTGATCTTGTAATAGATCCGCTACCGAACGAATACGTTTATTTTTTAAATGATTCATGTCGTTAAGGGTATCCATTCCAAATTTCATTCCAATCAAATGATCCGCAGCTGCCAAGATATCTCGCGGTAACAAAAAAGTATTGTTATGAGGTATATGAAGATTTAGTCTCTGGTTCATATTTAGTCGACCAATCCTTCCTAATTCACATCTTTGCTGAAAGAATTTCTTTTGTAATTCTTCACATAAGGATTCAGAAAATACTGGATCTCCGCCTACACAAGTAAATTGTTGATAAAACTCTAAAATAGCATTTTCTTTTGACCCAATTTTTTTTTTCTCCTTATCATTAAGGAAAGACAAGAAAATTTCAGGGTAGCACACATTCTCTAGAATTTCTTTTAGATTCAACCCCATAGCTGATGATAGAACTAGAATAGATATTTTCTGTTTCCTACTCACACGAGCCCATATTCTTGCTTTTCTATCAATCTCTAATTCTACTCTTCCTCCCCAATCTGATATTATTGTGCCGATATAGACCAAAATTCCATTATGGTCCAATTCTGACCGGTAATAAATACCGGGGCTTTGCAATATTTGATTAATTACAATTCTGTATATTCCATTTACTATAGAGGTTCCCAGGGAATTCATTAGAGGAATGTTTCCAATAAAAATGGTTTGTTCTTGCATATCCCTACTGCTTTTCCAAATTAATCCTGCGGATACATATAATTCAGAAGAATATGTAAGTGATTCATATACAGCATCTCTTTCTTTTATCAAAGGTTCTACTAATTGATATGTTTCCACAAATAATTGAAATTCAATTTCTTGATCTGTATCTTCCATTTTTGGAAATTTAGAAAGTTCTTCTGTTAAGCCCTGATCAATGAACCTAGAAAATCCTTCAAATTGTATCTGATTAAATCCAGGTATTGTAGACATTCCCTCATTTCCATCTCTAAGCATTTTGAATTTCCCATTTATTGACAAAAAAATTCCATTATTGAGTCGTTCTTCATCCCATTATATGGGTCGATCTGGCAATAATGAAATTTCTATTCTGTTTACGGAATCACATAAAATTTTATCTAACCCATATATGAATATGGAATGTATGAAATATATATGAACAGGGGAATAAAGAGAATTTTAGACTCAAATTGGAATTTCCAACAAATACAACTAGAAAGGAATTCCAAAATTCCACTTAACTTATTAAGTTAGACTTATGAAGTTTTGTATAGAATAACAAAAGAAAAGGCAATTCCATTTCTACCATTATTATGTTATGATATTACATGTTTTACATATTCCAATAGGATTCGATACCAGTAAAATAAATGATCCGGATTTGATCTCTTCGATAAGATAAAGACCCAATAATCAGAAACAATATTAAAGTAGATTCTTTATAGCACTTAGCCTTAATTTCGTGAATTTCTTTTTTTAGTTTTAGTTAAAAAAAAAGAGGGTTCACGCAGAAGAGATATAGATATTTTTTTTTTCTAAGAGGTTGTTATAATACGATTGAAGCGCGGAAGAGGGCTTTATGAAACATACACAACACAGATAGAAGGATAGTTATTTATATATATGTCTATGTCTCCCCTGTTATTGCAGTTCGATTCTGGACAGCGTCGTGCTCTGGTAAAACCTCATAGAAAATCGATTCTATCCGATTAGATATTCGCATAAGAATTTCGGTTCTGGCTGGGGTTGACATATATATAGATTCGATGTTATAATAGAATATGAACATCGAGAAGAGAAGAATTTCGGTTCTGGCTGGGGTTGACATATTTGTAAAAAGACAATTCATTCATTTTTATGATACCTCGTAATATTAATTATTTAAAGGAAACTCGAGCCCTTAATGCTTTGGGTTTTACATTAGTTATAGGAGATTTAAAATGCCTGTTGGAATTCCAAAAATACCCGAAATACCCGACGACTTTCGAGACTTTCAAGAAGAAGAAGAAGAAGAAGAGACTGGTTGGGTTGACTTATACAATGAACTTTATAAAAAGAAACAACTTTTTTTGTTTCAAGAAGTTAATAACGAGATAACGAATCAACTTGTCAATCTGATGCTACATCTCGATACAGACGATGTCACCAAAGATTTTTGTCTTTATATAAACTCTCCCGGGGGATGGATACTCCCAGGTATGAGTCTTTATAATACTATGGCGACAGTGGAGTCGAATGTACGAACAGTATGCATCGGACAGGCCGCTTCAATGGCATCGTTTCTCCTGACCGCGGGAGAGCCTGGCAAACGTTTAGCATTCCCTCACGCTGAGATAATGATGCATCAACCGCATGGTCGTTTTTCGGAGGAAGACGACGACGACAACGACGATGATAAGGATGACAACAACGACGACATGATCAACATCAAATATTTGAGGGAAATGAAAGAACTAATGACCATTGAGCAAGACATCGCCAGCATTTATGCAGAAAGAACGGGTAAATCTTTAGACGTCATAATCAAAGACCTGCAAAGCGATTTTTTTATGTCACCAACAGAAGCCAAAGATTATGGAATTGTTGATTATGTAGGAAGGTGGGAGCGCTGATCTTGTAGGAGTTACCTTGTAGGAGTTACATAAAAAATAACTGGAATTTCATACAAATCGTGGTTGGGGTTGTTTCATATTTTATATTAACATTCTATTCTATTAATTTGAATAGAATGTTAATATAGAAATAATCCCGAATCCTCCGGATAATCATCCGGTTAGGAGCGACCTAAACCAACCCATTATGCATATGATTCATCATGCCAACTGTTAAACAACTTATTAGAAAGGCAAGACAGCCAATCAGAAATGTCAACAAAACCCCTGCTCTTAGAGGGTGTCCTCAGCGCCGAGGAATATGTACTCGGGTGTATGTGCGACTCGTTCGGATTGTGGATTGGAACAAAAGAAAGGAAACGGATTTTCCACTATTCGCGATCAATACCTATCAATAGGATAGAATGGTAAAAACCCCTTCACTATCTAATATCTAAAACACTATCTAAAAAAAAAAAGATCTACCATATCCTTTATATTGTGTATCAAATTTATGGTTTCTATTAGTGAAAATTCAATCATCTCAATTTTCAAATTAAATTGTGAAAGAATTCCCCATTGGTAGCAAATGATTAGCCGTTAAGCAGGGGAAATCTTAGCTTAGGAAAAGGCCGAAAATTTATGCCTCTACTCTTGCAAGAACGGACTAACAGGGTCAGCTAATCAGCTAATCTTCATAATTAAATACCGTTACTGTATAGATAGATCTCGTTGTGAAAGACCTATTACTGGATAATGGATAATTTCCGGGTAGAGCCAAAAAAGTGTGAACTGTACAAGTTAACAATAGCATCGATTTAATGATTTTTAAAGGAAAAAAAGAGAGGGCTCCGGTGTATAGGGAAGACCTCACCGTTTAAGAAATAACCATAGAAACGAAGGAACCCACTATTTCTTTATCCGTTTGTATTTACTACTTATTGTTATTTATTATGTTATGTTTTTGTTTGATACTAGGTATTAATACAATTTCTTATTTCGAGGCGAAATGTCTAAAAAAAAAAAAATAAAAAATCGTGGCTAGGAAGGTTAGAGTAGCAAAAGCTGTTGGAATTCTTATTTTATACATTGGAAGAATCTGTTTTGTTATTCTAGAAAAGTGGAAGGGAATAAAATAACTGAAAAAAAAAAAAGAACTCAATGAATTATTCATCAAAATTTCGTTTATTCAAGGACCCGAATTAGACGAGGATTTATAGCTCACAAGCGTAGAACAAAAATGTGTTTTTTCACATCAGGTTTGCGAGGGACTCATTCAAACCTTACTCGAACTATTATTCACCAAAAAATGAGAGCTTTCGTCTCGGCCCATCGGGATAGAGATAGACAAAAAAGAAATTTGCGCCGTTTGTAGATCACGCGTATAAATGCAGTAATTCGCGAAAATCCGGGATTCTATAGTTATAGGAGATTAATAAACAAGCTGTACAGAGGACAGTTGCTTCTTTTCTTAATCGTAAAATCCTTGCACAACTAGCTATAGCTATATTAAATAAGAATTGTCTTTCTATCATTTCTAATGACATCCTAAAATAAGGAGATTGGAAGGAATCCTTCGGAATATTTTCCATAGAATTCCTTGGAGTCGGAGAATGAATTCCGAGAAGGTAGAATAGAAATGAGTATGATAAAATATGATGATAATATGATCAAAAACATTCAATAAAAAAAGAGTTTTTCTTCTTCCAAAATTCGTTTTTTTTTTACACCACAACAATAAAATCTGGATTCTCGGATTTTTCGAACAAAACCTCAATTGCCGTTTGAGTTGGAATTGAAATTTGTATTTGATTTTTTTTTTGTATCTCTATTCCATTGGTTTTTTGTATTTCGGGCTCTAAGATCGGCAGGCCTATGGGCCAATTTGCCTTTTTCCAATTTTCTTTCATTATTTTCATTATTAAGAAAGGGTAATAAAGATAAAATACGAGCTTGTTTTATAGCAAGAGTAATTAATCGTTGTTGTTTTAAAGTCAATCTATTCACCCGTCTAGATAATATTTTTCCTTGTTCACTAATAAATCGACTAATGAAACTTACATTTGTGTAATCAATTCGATCCCCCATTTGGATCGGGGGCAAACGCCTACGAAAAGACCGCTTGGGCTTAAGAAAAAGTCGCTTGGATTTATCCATGGTTTGTTTCTCCCTTATTTTTTTATTTCGAAAATTCGATTTCGTTCGACCAGATCGGCTAATGATAATTATTTAGAATTAAGAAATCCAATTTTGATTGTTTATATTTTTATATTTAAATATGTATTAACATATGATATATTAATATTTCATTTTTCTTCTTCTTTTGTATTTGTAAAGGTGACATCGATTCCATCTATTCCTTTATCTCTCCATGAATTGTATGTTTGTAACAATAGGGACAGAATTTTCTCAATTCCAATCGACTGGGCGTATTGTGTCGATTCTTTTGAGTAATATATCTGGAAATGCCTGTTGATTTCTTATTAACGCTGTTTCGAAGACAACTGTTACATTCCAAAATAACCCGTACTCGGGCATCTTTATCTTTACCCTTGGCCATGATGAACCTCCTTTTGGTTTTTTTTATTCACTCAACTCTTTTCTTTGATTTTCCGATCCGAAACGACGAAGAAAGGGACAAAAAAATAGAAGTGGCTAACTCGAAATTATGAGAGATTTTGTTGCAACCAATATAGTCAAAATAAGTACTACAGCGATCTTAAATTAGATTATACTAAGTATATCTAAGTGAATGTATAGAATAAAGTGAATCAAAGTGAAATGCAGGGAGTGTACAACTAACTAAATGCACTTTTTTCTACACGACGAAATACATGTCCATGTCTAATTTACATTAGAAGTTTCGATTCAAATTGCAGTACAATATTTGCATTTTAGTTAAACATCTTGTATGATACTGTTGCCCAAACCACATTTGCACTTCTGTTCTCTTAATTTAATTGAAGGTAATTTACTTTAAGCCCGCCCCCAAGTTACGAGGTTCACTGAGGGGATAATTCACTTTTATTCTTTTTCTTTTCGAACTTATTCGAATAAAAAAAGAGGGGAGGTAGTATTCACAGATATTTCATTGTATCTCTAATCTTCCTCACCCCCCGTGTTAATAACTAGAATGAAAAAAAGGGGAATGTCAACGCATCCGGGAAAAAACGATTGATCTCTATTAACAGACCCGCTAAAGAACTGAACCATAGGGTACTTATTACTGGCGCCACGGATAGATATGTTTTTAGATTTCGCATTTAAAATCCTCCTTCGTTATTAGAATTGTAATAACGAATTTGTATTGTAATACATAATGATAATACATATATGATTCGGTTTATATGTGATTAAAGGCCACTTTTTTTTGTTTTGTACGTGAAACTCCTAATTCAATTAGAAATCCGCAAGGATTTGATAGATAAGATTTTGCTTTTCTTTTTTTAATTATTAATTAAAAGAATTTTAATTATTAATTAAAAGAATAAAATACACCCCTTTCCGCCCAAGCATTTGCCAAATTTATGGCGAGTTTTCCATTTTATTTTTCACATGTCTAGAAGTTCATTATTATTATATGTTATATGATATGAGATGAAGAAATGACAAGATAAGTTGGGTATCTCAATCAATAAAGAAAATGAAATGCGTATATAGAAAACAATTCGGGGATTCTCTACAATGACATTGTAGGCCAATTGAAAGGGATGTAGCGCAGCTTGGTAGCGCGTTTGTTTTGGGTACAAAATGTCGCAGGTTCAAATCCTGTCATCCCTACCTATTCTTTTTGTTTCACTTTTGAGTAATAACAAAGGGTCAATTGAAATCAATTCAAATTGGACATACCTAATCTTTAATTTATATCATATCTTATATGATAATATTGATAACGTAGGCATTGAAAACGTGGTGGAGTTAAAAAAAAAAAGAATATTTTTCCGTACAGTCTTCTTTTTTGTGATAAGAAAAGCGCTCTTAGTTCAGTTTGGTAGAACGTGGGTCTCCAAAACCCAATGTCGTAGGTTCAAATCCTACAGAGCGTGATTCTGTTATTGTTTTGGTAAGTCAAAAATTTTTCGGAAAAAAGAGAACAGCAATCTGAATTTGACCTCCTACTTTCTTTAATTCACAGGAGGTCAAATTAACAAGGTGTTAATTAATCAAAGGTCCAACTGATCACCACGTCTGTATTGTAAATAGGCAGTTACAAATAATCCAGCCAAAGTAATAGAAATTAGACCTAAGACGATTCCAAATAGAAAAACTTCAATCATTTGAATTTTTTTGAAAAG